AATATGCATGAATACATACAATTTTTGGCGGAAGGCATAAAAATTGAAAAGGGGGGGAAGTCATAACAAAAAGAAGTGGTAATGGAATCATTTGTCCTATATGTACAAATAAAAATCGGGCGTATCCTTACCCGGAGTAGAGCATAAACCTAAAAAGATTAACAGGGCCCATTCAGGAACAAGAAAACGACATTGTGATTTGGATTAGATCTCGATGAAACAATATATCAATAAGAAGTTAATTCGATAAGTTTAGTGACTTCTTTTTTTTCTTTTCTATTATTTTTCTATTACAAGAATACAAGAATATTATACGAAAAGGAGCAAAAACCTGTCTTTTTTTAAAAATCGAAGAAAAGTCCTTTCGTTAGAAGTCAGAAAGAGCCTTCTACGAATATAAAAAAAGAAAGAGGATTGGAATCTGCACATTGATTCTTTTTTTTTGCAATTTTTTGTTGAACCGTATGCACCAAAAGGCGCCTGTACGGTTCGTAAGGGATAGAATTTTACCCTAATCAACCGACTTTATCGAGAAAGATTACTTTTTTTAGGACAAGAGGTTGATAGCGAGATCTCGAACCAACTTATTGGTCTTATGGTATATCTCAGTATAGAGAATGATACCAAAGATCTCTATTTGTTTATAAACTCTCCCGGCGGATGGGTTATCCCTGGAGTGGCTATTTATGATACAATGCAATTTGTGCGACCAGATGTACAGACAATATGCATGGGATTAGCCGCTTCAATGGGATCTTTTATCTTGGCCGGAGGAGAAATTACCAAACGTCTAGCATTCCCTCACGCTCGGCGCCAATGAGGTTTTTATTTGAGAGAAAAAAATAAGACTATGCCTTCGCCATATGAATATTAAGTAATAATAGCATGGCACTTTGAATTCGATATCAAAATAAAAAAAATTTTTATTGTTTTTTCAAAACATTTGATTATGTATCGAGAGAGTAGTATGAGATAAAAGGTATTTCCTGTTTTTTATATTGGAGATTCCAGTTCAGCGTCACAAACTTTTTTATTTTCACACCGGGGGCTTAGTTGTATTCTGAAAGAGTTCGAAAATAAAAAAAAAAAAAGATTATTTTTTTCCTTAATTTTACAAAAAGCAACTTTGGGATTGCTGAAACACAGACAAACCAAATAATCTTATAATCTTAATAATATAATAAATATATATAAAGCAACGGAACCATCATAGTATTTTTGAACTCCTACGAAAGGAAGGGTGGTAATTTGATCATTTACCGATCTGGGTCTGATAGATCCTATTTTTTTTCTTTGATGGAAGGTAAAGGTCAATTTTATTATAGAGCCGTATGCAATGCATAAAAGATGCCCGTACGGTTGTGGTTGTTCAATTCTGTCTTTTTTTATTTTTATTCTTTATCTTTCTTTTCTATTCATCATGCAAAATAGAGGAACCCCTCTTTTGTTATACCATCAGGGTAATGATTCATCAACCTGCTAGTTCTTTTTATGAGGCACAAACGGGAGAATTTATCCTGGAAGCGGAAGAGCTGCTAAAACTGCGTGAAACCCTCACAAGGGTTTATGTACAAAGAACGGACAAACCCTTATGGGTTGTCTCGGAAGACATGGAAAGAGATGTTTTTATGTCAGCAACAGAAGCCCAAGCTTATGGAATTGTTGATGTTGTAGCGGTGGTTGAGTGAAAAGCCCGGATTTTTTTCGCGCAAATTCTCGATTTCCTATTTTATATTTTTGCTGAATTTACTAGAAAATTAAATAGAAGTAATTAAAAATCATCAGGTTAGGATCGATCTAAACCAGCCCATTATTTATATGATATGATTCAACATGCCAACTATTAAACAACTTATTAGAAATACAAGACAGCCAATCAGAAATGTCACAAAATCCCCCGCGCTTCGGGGATGCCCTCAGCGTCGAGGAACATGTACTAGGGTGTATGTGCGACTCGTTCAGATCATGAGCTGGGATAAAAAAGAAAACCTTTTTTAGTATCAATGATCAGTACCGGGGAATAGGATAGAATAGAAAAAGAAGTCCGTTCAATTCAGTATAAAAACAGTATAAAAAAAAGAATCTATCCATTCTATTGTGTATGAAATTTATGGTTTCCATTGGTGCAAATCCAATCACCTCAATTTAAGATGAGAAGCAATTCTCCATTGGTAGCAAATGGTTATCCATTAAGCGGAGAAAATCCTACTTAAAAATAAAAACATAAAACTTAGGCCCCTCTTGCAAGAACGGACTAACAGGGTTAGCTACCCAGCCAACTTTCATAATTAAATACCGTTACTGTGTAAGTAGATCTAATCGTGAAAGACCTATTACTGGATAATTCATGGGTAGAGCCAAAGAATGTGAACTATACAAGTTACCAATAACATTGATTAAATGAAGTATTAAATGAAGTAAAGGCTCCGGTGTATAGAGAAAACCTCACCGTTTAAGAAGTAACCATATAAACGAAGGAAGCCACTATTTCTTTATCCATTTATATTTTTTATTTATTATATTTTGATACCTAGTAAAATGAAATTTCTTATTTCGAAGTGAAATGTCTAGAAAAAAGAAAAATAGCGGTCGGGAAGGTTATAGTAGCCAAAGTCATTGGAATTTTTAGTTTATACATTGGAAAAAAGCTTTGTTATTAATAGACTAGGAAAGGGAAAAAGAATAACTGAAAGAAAGGAAATCTATTAGTTATTCGTCAAAGTTTCATTTATTCAATGACCAGAATTAGACGGGGAAATATAGCTCGGAGACGTAGAACAAAAATTCGTTTATTTGCATCAAGCTTTCGAGGGGCTCATTCAAGACTTACTCGAACAATTACTCAACAGAAAATAAGAGCTTTGGTTTCGTCGCATCGGGATAGGGATAAGCAAAAGATAAATTTTCGCCGTTTGTGGATCACTCGAATAAACGCAGTAATTCGTGAAATAGGGGTATCCTATAGTTATAGTAGATTAATACACGACCTATATAAGAAACAGGTGCTTCTTAATCGTAAAATACTTGCACAAATAGCTATATCAAATAAAAATTGTCTTTATATGATTTCCAATGAGATCATAAAAGAAGTAGATTGGAAAGAATCCACCGGAATAATTTAAACGGAGTTCCCCGGAGAATGAACTCCGGGAGGGTAAAGTCAAAATAAATATGAGAAAAAAATAGTAAAACTGAATGAACACACTCAAAAAAAATCTTTATTCTTGCCCGATTCTTTTTTTTTCTTACGACACGATAATTCAATCCATATTTTTCATATTTTTCGAACAAAACATCAATCTGCGTTTGAGTTCGGATTTTACTTTTTTTTAGTCAAGTGAAGAAAGAGTAAGCCTATTTATTTCTGGCTCGAAGACCCGCAGTTCTGGTGGTCGACTCGGTTCTTTCAAACTGTTTCTCATTATTAAGAAAGGGTAACAAAGATAAAATACGAGCTTGTTTTATAGCAATAGTAATTAATCGTTGTTGTTTCAAGGTCAATCTATTCACCCGTCTAGATAATATTTTTCCTTGTTCGCTAATAAATCGACTAATTAAACTCATGTTTCTATAATCAATTCGATCCCCCGATTGAATCGGGGGCAAACGCCTACGAAAAGATCGCTTGGATTTAAGAAAAGGCCGCTTGGATTTATCCATGGTTTGTTTAGTTTATTCCTTATCCCGAAAATCCTATTTCGGTCGGATCTAAAATGAATTAGAAGAAATAGGATTTGGTTTGTTTATATTTAATTATGTTATATATATAATATTTAACTATGTTCTATATAGAAATGTCATTTTTACCCTTCCTTGGAAGGGTTACATACAAGTGCTCGATTCGATCTATTTCTTTATCTCCCCATGAATCATATGTTTGTAACAAAATGGACAGAATTTTCTCAATTCCAATCGATTAGGCGTGTTGTGACGATTCTTTTCAGTAATATATCTGGAAATACCCGTTGATACCTTATTAACACCGTTTCGAACACAACCGGTACATTCCAAAATAACCGTTATTCGGACATCTTTTCCCTTGGCCATGAACCCCCTTTGGATTTTTGATTTACTCAACTCTTCTATTTTCGATCCGAAACGAAGAAGAAGGAAGGAAGGATAAATAGAAGTTATTAACTTGAAATCCAATTATGAAAACTTTCGCTGCAATCAATATACTAAAAAAATTTCTAAACTTTATTTCAAATTCAAATCACAGTATTTCATTTACATTTAAGTACCTTGTATAAGAGTCTTGTCCTAGATCTAGGCCCCACCCTGTTTATTCTACCTCCATCCCTAGTTAATTTTTGAATTGAATAATTTATTTAAGTCAAACTTGAACCCAAGTCTCGAAGCTGTTGAATACACCTTTTCTTTTTTTCTCTTTCCTCCCTCTTATTCTAAAAGGAAAAAAGAGAAAAAGGGGGCAAAGGATTAGTCACAAATATTTAATTGTATCTCGAATCTCCGTTATTTGGTACCGTATCAATAACTAGAATCAAAAAAAGGGGAATGTCAATGCATCTGGGAAAAAACGATTAATCTCTATCAATAGACCTGCTAAAGACCCGAACCATAGAGTACTTAATACCGGTGCCACGGAAAGATATGTTTTTAGATCTCGCATTGAAAAATCTCCTTCCTTCTTTTATTGTAATCTAAAATGGTAATACATAAATGATCAGATGCATATGCAGTTAAGAACCCTGTACACGGAATCCCTAATTCAAATTGAAATGTACAACTATCCAGTAAATAAAATTTTTTCTTAAAACATAAAAAAACGTTCCTCTCTTCCCGAGCATTCCCGAAAACTACTCATTTATTTTTACGACAGGTTCCGTTCCGTATTTCATACGTATATAAGACTTTTCTTTTACTATTATTATATGTTAAATGGGACCAAAAAGACGAAATGCCCATATAAATTGTATATATCAATGGAGGAACTAACGATGTGGAAAACAAAACAGGAATTCTATACAATGACACTGTAG